TCGAAAATAATTAATACTGATTAGTCTTAGTCGTCAATCCATTTGCTTTTCTTATGCTATTAGAACGATTTGAGATACAAATTAAAAAACTGTTCACTAATTCAAAGTAAATTAAGTAATGGTTCCCGCCCCGGCTTTTTCAGCCTATGACCAGAAATTCATTTATTTATTATTTTTTTTTTTTCAATACAAAAGAGATAAGAAGTTTTTATTTTAAGCGGTGTATGTTTTGAGATATAATCAAAATCCAATAAAAAATGGGAACTCATTTTTGGAAAGGGATAAGCACAATGGAAAAATAGGATTCAAGATAAAAGGAGTTAGTTAATAGTTAATAGTTAATAACAGAATATAGATAAGATCTTTATTCATTTTGGGTCGGATTGGGCGGCATGGCCAAGTGGTAAGGCGGGGGACTGCAAATCCTTTATCCCCAGTTCAAATCCGGGTGTCGCCTGATTAACAAAACAAATCGGGGTTTTTTATCCTGCTGATCTAACTCGACGAATTCTTGCTCCGCAGAAGCAGAAGCAAAGGACTGGGACCGTCGATACTTTATTTTTAGAATTTTTAGAATCCGCGGGTTTCTATATTCTATAAAAGACAAAAGATTGTAAATTCTTTTCTCAAAATCTGGGTTTTGGGTGTGGCCAAACCCGATACTAATCGAGACGAAGCAACCTTTACTTATTAATTTAATGGTTGACTCTTACTATATATATTATTTGATTAATTGAATCAAATAATTATATTTATATATAGTAAGAGTCAATTCCGGGATTCAGAATTAGGAAAGAAAGTAATAGGCTGGAAATTCCCGTACCCAAAAGATTCTTAAAGAACACGAAATTTTTGTTTCTAGGATTGAAGAAGTATTATACAAAAGACGATCAAGACGTCCTAATTATTTTATACTAACCCAGACTCAGTTAGTGTCTACTGATACTGTTCGGAATGAGATTGGTCAGGCCAATTCAATTGGAAATCCATTTATATAGGAGTTGCGAAAGGGGCTGGAGATATTTTGTTTTGTACAGACTCCCCAGAGACTCTGAGTGCTCAGACATTCAATCAGGATAGTAGGTCGGCTTTTATAGAGTAAATAAGAGTAAAAAAAAAAAAAAGAATGTATGTATATGTAATAACTGTAGTGGTCTTTCCCCATTCTTTAACAGAATGAAAGACAGTAAGACAAATTAAGAATAGAGGTATCTCGTAGATATTTATCTATCTTGACGGTGTATTTTTATATCTTTTCTTTATGAAAGAGGGGTAACAAAGCCAAAACAAAAGGTCTTACTATTCCTGCATCTTCCATTAGAAAAGAAAGAAGCATTCCTTTTGATATTTTCAAAGAAAGGGTGTGTATCGTATTTGTTCTTAATACTTCCCCAGACCAGAAAAATCCAATAATACTTAATAATACTTAAGTATACTACTAATATAATAGTATACTAATACTATAGTGTGTATACGACTAATTATAGTATTAGGTATGGTATATCGTTTGTTACGATTAGATTCATTGGATTGGTTCAGCAGCCGTCTTAAGTCAAAATCCAATTTTGACACTGTGCCGTTGATTCCACTATGATTATTGATCAATAATGGAATAATTCTTTAATAGAGATAAAATAGGGGACATAATTTACATGGATATAGTAAGTCTCGCTTGGGCTGTTTTAATGGTAGTCTTTACGTTTTCCCTTTCACTCGTAGTATGGGGAAGGAGTGGACTCTAGAGGTACTACTAATTGAGTAATCAAATTGTATCAATTGTTTAACTTACCGTTTTGCAAAGCCTTAACTTAAGTAGTATTTATATGTACATATATTAACATATTTATCCATGTAAATAAAGAATATATCCGCCATATACAATACAACTTGAACTTTCTACTATTCTAATTTCTACAATTGGACTCTAATATAAAAAAGTATAAAAAATCCACTCTACTATCTACTTATATAACTACTAAATATAATAACTAATGGAAAATGCTAATAAAATAATACTAATAAATAGTATACAATACTAACCATATATAATACTCATATATAATATATATAATACTTAAGTAGATAGTGTGTAGATAATTCTTTCTACACACTATCTCAGGCACTTCTGGTTCCAGCCCGATCACTTCATTTAATTTAATACTTTAAATCCCTTTCGTTCATTTTTTCAATCATTAATCATTGATTAAGAACTAATAATTCAGGGCTGATTCAAATTAATCATTTTGACTAACTGTTTTTACATAGATGATAAGTAAAAAGGCGGTAGGAACTAGAATGAACAGTGCAGTAGCAATAAATGCGAGAATATTGACTTCCATAATCTCATTGTTTTTTTTTTTTTGCTTCGCAATAACTCGGGATCTAATCCCATAGAGATGATAAATTTGACTCTTGTAAATTCAATCAATAGGATAAATTGTATCCTGATAATACTGAATCGGATCAATATTATGAATAACAATATATCTGATCCATCAAATCGATTAATCGTCGAAAATGGAATAGTATAACATAGGGAGATCCTTTATCTATCAAAAATCAAAAAGGGGATTTAATGGGTTCATAAAGAATCCCATTAAACTTTTCTACTCTTTCTTTTCTATAACCTATCCTCTTCCTTATTTCTTTATACAATTCTCCTTCTTTATACTACTGATATATAGAATTATATAATGTAATATCATATGACCAGTATTCTATAGATCATACGTAGACCCCAACAGTAACAGTAGAAATAAGATACAAATAAAGAGGGTTAAAATATCTAATATTCCAATAAATTTACTAAAAAGGGGCCGTTGCTTGGTCTTTTATTAGCATCCTCCTTCTTGGGTTGAGATAGGAGGGCATACATCAAGAATTCGGCACGTAATTTGAATAAGAATGAAATAGATTTTCAATTAGTAATTGAGAATACACAAGTCGGAGCTAGAAAAAGTATGGTTTAACCTAAAAATAAAAAGTACTCTGCTCCGTTGAGGTAATTTTGTTAAGTTCATTGTGTACCGTACAACAAAGAAATCCATTTTTGTATCTACCCCTGGTAAAAATGGGGGCACTTTATTTCATTGATAAAAAAAAAAAGGAAAAGGGATCTCTTTATTGGGGATATAGGTCTTGTCCCCTTTTTTTAGGGAAATAAGGGGAAATGAATTAAAAAATCCAACGGATCCTAGTTCGGGACTGGCGGGGCTCGAACCCGCAGCTTCCGCCTTGACAGGGCGGTGCTCTGACCGATTGAACTACAATCCCAGCGGGGTGTATGGTATACATGTTCTTATAGTTTTATAAATTGTGTCGTGTTGTAACAGAGAAACAAATGATATACTGATATCATATCCACATGGATATGGACTATAGTGATACAGGTTACTAGTAATCACGTGGTTTTTTTATTGCCAATAGATAATGAGTCTTTCAATGAGAAAAAAGGACTTTTTTCTTTTCTTGATATTTAATTAAATTAAGAATCAAAAATGGAGATCGTTAGAAAGGTCAGAGCGGATAAGAATGGATAGGGCAGAAAAAAATGGACTCTTGATCCTTATTTCTACGTGTTGGGCATTTATGTTTCTGTAGGATAAATCGGTTAGATCATACTCATGGAGCGGCGAATTATTGGGCCGAGCTGGATTTGAACCAGCGTAGACATATCGCCAACGAATTTACAGTCCGTCCCCATTAACCGCTCGGGCATCGACCCAGGAAGAATTCATTTTAGGCTTATTGATAATATAATCTATGATTAACTTCCTTTCGTAGTACTTTATACTTTACCCCCAGGGGAAGTCGAATCCCCGCTGCCTCCTTGAAAGAGAGATGTCCTGAACCACTAGACGATAGGGGCATATCCGCCCGACCGTCATCATACTATGATGATAGTATGATCAGTTTTTTGGAATTGTCAATATAATAACTAAATCCGAAGAGTTTTTTTTTTTACTTTACCTTATATATATGATATATAATGAAGCAAAATATAGGATTCCTTCCGTAAAAATCGGCCATTGATTGCAGAAGGGGTAAAACAAAACCTCATTTAATTGCTTTTCTTCATTCAATTTTGAACCCCTTGCTCTTGCTTCGTTCATCCTTCAAATGAGATATACCTATCACTATCTCACACTAAACCAGAAAAATTCACAAACGATAAACATTTTTATCTTCTTTTTATTTATATTATAAAAATGGAATTCGGCTCAGGGTACGAACCCCCCATCACATATAATAGAATTTATGAAAATCTCTTGATTCTATCTATGTCGATGCCGGATTGGTACAGGTATCAATCAAGTGAATCGCGTTCTGATGGGTCAGTCAAAATAAACAAAGCAAGTAGGGTTGGTCTTGAAATAATTCACTGCATTATTTTTGAAGAAAAAAGAATAATAATAATCTTACACCTTACTAGGTAAATCAAATTTATTGTTCCCGAATGAGAACCTATGCATATATGCATATATATACATATATAGATACGTGCAATAGACTCATGATGGAAAATGGTCTAATTAATGAATTGAATAAAGGAGCCCTTTTAACTCAGCGGTAGAGTAACGCCATGGTAAGGCGTAAGTCATCGGTTCAAATCCGATAAAGGGCTTTTTCACTAAGCTCAAGTCTTATTCGTTCTCGGCGGAGAATAGAGATATTGTTGATATTTCTAAAAAAAGAAAGAAAAAAAAAAAAGGTAATCACTATAATAATGAGTTTTGATTATTATGAGTCATAGTTAGAGGGTTCAAATTTGTTCATTTTCATAAAGACTAATTGCACTTATTAGGGTACAGCCCATCCTGTATTGACATAGTAATCCTCCTCCTGTCTCATTATTCATTTGGTCTTGGTACATCAATATTCTAGATACCCAAAACCCTATTGTTAATTGCCAAACCGAAGTATTCCTACTTCTCCATTGTTCCTATCCTACTAAACACAACATAAACTTTTAAAATCATAAATCAAGAAAAAGTAAGTGG